TTAGGCATCAAAATTTGGATATTTATAGACGGGGAATAATAAACCTTTATTTGCCTTTCCATTCTATCCAGCGATGGAACAAAAAATGATAAATTCGTTTCTTCTTTTTCTGTTCAAAAAAAAATGAAAAATTATAATTCTATAGGGTTGAATAAAAATTCAATTAATCTTTTGATAAAATTGCTATGCTTAGTGTGTGACTCGTTGGTTTTTTGAGGGTTAGTATAAAAAACCAGCCCCATAGTATAAACAAATAACTATAGAAGTAATAACCAACTCATCACTTCGTATTATCTGGATCCAAAGAACCAGTCAAGATATGATATATTGTTCATATTGTTGTAGCAACTGAAATCTTTTTTTATTAAAAAATCTGCTTATAAGTTGTCAATCGAAATAAAAAAATAAAGGGTATGGATAAATGGAAGGATGAGAGAAAGAAAGAAATATTGATGATATATAATTCCAATATGTAAGGTCTATGAGTCATCTCAGAAAAAAGCTGTGTAATAAAGCATCAATACGGATTGATCATTAAATGGATCTACTCATCGAACAAAAAATAAAGAGCTTCGAGCCAATAAAGACTAAGAATATTGACTCAAGAACTAATAGCTCCATTGTAGAATTGAGACCTAACCATAAAGTAAGAAGCGATGGGAACGATGGAACCTGTGAATTCAAAAGATTCTAGTGAAAATGAATTCGAATGATTCATTGATCGGGATGGCGGAACCGACCAGAGACCAATTTATCTATTCGGAAAAGTGATGAACTAATGATAGAACTGAAATATAAATTGAAAGAGTAAATATTCGCCCGCGAAAACTTTATTTTCTTGGATTGCTAAATTTGGGTGAATCCAATACGATAAAGAGTAAAACAAAAGAAAGATTCGTTTTAACATTCTAAAAACCATATCATATATATATAATATAAATATAAGAAAAAAATAGTTATTTAATATATTTAGTTATCTATACAAACAAGATATACAAATTAATAATAGATTTGATCTAGATTAAATGAAATCCATGATTCAGTATATTATTTATTAAATACATGTATATCTTAATTCAAATTATATTATATCTGAATTCAAAATCTTTAATTTGAATTCATTTTATTCGCGAGGAGCTGGATGAGAAGAAACTCTCACGTCCGGTTCTGTAGTAGAGATGGAATTCAAAACAAACCATCAACTATAACCCCAAAAGAACCAGATTCCGTAAACAACATAGAGGAAGAATGAAGGGAATATCTTATCGAGGTAATCATATTTGTTTTGGTAAATACGCTCTTCAGGCACTTGAACCCGCTTGGATCACATCTAGACAAATAGAAGCAGGTCGACGAGCAATGACACGAAATGCACGTCGTGGTGGAAAAATATGGGTCCGTATATTTCCAGATAAACCAGTTACAGTAAGACCCGCAGAAACACGTATGGGTTCAGGTAAAGGCTCTCCCGAATATTGGGTAGCTGTTGTTAAACCAGGTCGAATCCTTTATGAAATGGGTGGAGTAACAGAAAATATAGCTAGAAGGGCTATTTCAATAGCAGCGTCCAAAATGCCTATACGAGCTCAATTCATCATTTCGGGATAAAAAAGAAATAAGCCTTGGGTAAAAAAAAATAGCGGGTGCAGGTTTCTTTTTTTGGACAAACAATATTTCTTTTTTTCTTCGACCTTTGTATTGTAAAAAACGGATAAAAAAAAAAAAAAAAAATGATATGATTCAACCTCAGACCCATTTGAATGTAGCAGATAACAGCGGGGCTCGAGAATTGATGTGTATTCGAATCATAGGAGCTAGCAATCGTCGATATGCTCATATTGGTGACGTTATTGTTGCTGTGATCAAAGACGCAGTCCCAAACATGCCTCTAGAAAGATCAGAAGTGGTCAGAGCTGTAATTGTCCGTACTTGTAAAGAACTTAAACGTGACAACGGTATGATAATACGATATGATGACAATGCTGCAGTTGTGATTGATCAAGAAGGAAATCCAAAAGGAACTCGAGTTTTTGGTGCGATTGCCCGAGAATTGAGACAGTTCAATTTTACTAAAATAGTTTCATTAGCTCCCGAGGTATTATAAAATGAGACCACGATATGGTTATAGTAGGGTATTTAAAAGAAATAGATTAAGATTAATTTAGTATATTTTGTCTCACGTATATACCTTTCAAAATTAATATTCATAAACAAATACGTAAAAAAAAAAAAAAGAAAAACATGTTGATTATATCCAAATTTGGAGGCACCAATAATTTTAATTAATCATGGGTAGTGATACTATTGCTGACATAATAACCTCTATACGAAATGCCGATATGTATAGAAAAAGCGTGGTTCGAGTAGCATCTACTAATATCAGCCAAAGTATTGTTAAAATACTTTTACGAGAGGGTTTTATCGAAAACGTGAGAAAACATCGAGAAAACAACAAATATTTTTTGGTTTTAACCCTACGACATAGAAGGAATAGGAAAAG